TAAAAGATAAGCTAATGAAGCTAATGGACTCATACTCCATTTATAAAAATATTAATTTTTTTCTTTTAAATTTATTTTTATTTAATAGTGTAAAAAAGCACAAAGATTTTTGATATCTTTAGATATAGTTTAATTCTATAATAAATATATATATATATATATATATATATAATAAAGTGCCTGAATTTAAAGGATTATTTTGATAGAATAAAAAATGTAATTTTTTTTACCTTTATTATATATATATATATATATATATATATATATATAAATGACAAAATTTTTTTTTTTTAATAAAAAATTTAATAATTTTTTTTTAATAAATTATTTATTTTTAATTATACTTTTTTTTAGAACAATAATTACTATTAATGCCTCATCTTGATTTAATGCATGAATAGGAATAGAAATAAATTTAATATTCTTTATACCTTTGATAATAAATAATTTCAAAAAAATTAAAATTTCTAATTCAATAATGATTTATTTTATTATTCAAGCTAGATCATCTTCTTTTATAATAATAATAATTATTATAATAAAAATACAATTTTTTTTAAATAAAATAAATATTATAATAAATCTAATTCAAATAAGATTAATTATAAAATTAGGAGCATCACCATTTAGTTGATGAATACCTAAAATTATAAAAAATATAAATTGAATAACTTTATTTATTTTTTTAACATGACAAAAAATTGGACCATTATTTTTATTAATTATTAATAATAACAATTTTATCATTTATATTTCTGCTATTTTATCATCAATTTTTGGAACTTTAATAGGGTTAAATCAAACAATAATTAAAATATTAATTTCTTATTCATCAATTAACCATTTAGGATGAATAATATTATCAATGATATTAAATATAAAAATTTTTTTTTTATACTTTATTATTTATTCTTTAATTAATCTAATAATCTGCTTATTTATAAATAACTTAAAATTAGTTTTTATTAATCAATTATTTAATTATAATAATCAAAATATATTAAATAAAATTATTTTAATATCATCATTTTTATCTTTAGCAGGAATTCCTCCATTTTTAGGATTTTTACCTAAATTTATTTTATTAATTATAATAATTAAAAATAAATTATTTATTGAAGTTATTATTCTAATTATTATATCAGTAATTGCATTATCATTTTATATTAACCCTGTAATTTCAATAATAATTTTCATAAAAATAAATTTTAAATGAAATAATAAATATTTTTATATTAATAAATCAATTTTTTTAATTATTTTTTTTAATATATTTATTAATTTAATTATAGTAACTCCTACATTTTATAATTTAATTTATTAATTTTATAATTTAAGATTTTAAGTTAAATAAACTAATAGCCTTCAAAGCTTTAAATAAATATTAAATTTTTAAATCTTAAAATTTTAATAAATTTAATTTTTATTATTTTAGAATTGCATTCTAATATTATTTTTTAACTATAAAATTTAATTAATTAATTAATTATATATATATATATATAATAAAAGAAAAAATTTTTTCATAAATAAATTTACAATTTACCGCCTAATTCAGCCATTTTATTTATCGAATTAATAAATGATTATTTTCAACTAATCATAAAAACATTGGAACATTATATTTTATTTTTGGCATATGATCAGGAATATTAGGTTTATCATTTAGAATAATTATTCGTATAGAATTAAGTACTCCTAACTCTTTAATTAATGATAATCAACTTTATAACGTTTTAGTTACATCACATGCATTTTTAATAATTTTTTTTATAGTTATACCTATTATAATTGGAGGATTTGGAAATTGATTATTTCCATTAATATTAGGAGCCCCTGATATAGCATTCCCTCGATTAAATAATATAAGATTTTGATTATTACCCCCTTCATTAATTTTACTATTATTTAGAAGAATAGTAAATTCTGGTTCAGGTACAGGATGAACAATTTATCCTCCATTATCAAATAGAATTTCTCATGCAGGAGCTTCAGTTGATATAACTATTTTCTCTTTACATTTAGCAGGAATTTCATCCATTTTAGGAGCCATTAACTTTATTTCAACAATAATTAATATACGAATTTCAGGAATAAGATTTGAACGAATACCATTATTTATTTGAGCGATTGGATTAACTGCTATTCTTTTATTATTATCTCTTCCAGTACTAGCAGGAGCAATTACTATACTTTTAACGGATCGAAATTTAAATACATCATTTTTTGATCCATCAGGAGGAGGAGATCCCATTTTATATCAACATCTATTTTGATTTTTTGGACATCCAGAAGTTTATATTTTAATTATTCCAGCATTTGGAATTATTTCAAATATTATTTCTCAAGAATCAGGAAAAAAAGAAACTTTTGGAATTCTAGGAATAATTTATGCTATAATAACTATTGGATTACTAGGATTTATTGTATGAGCTCATCATATATTTACAGTAGGAATAGATATTGATACTCGAGCTTATTTCACAGCAACAACTATAATTATTGCAATTCCTACTGGAATTAAAATTTTTAGTTGATTAGCAACATTATATGGATCTCAAATTATTCTAAATCCATCTATACTATGAACTTTAGGATTTGTATTTTTATTTACTATTGGAGGATTAACAGGAATTTTACTTTCTAATTCATCTATTGACATTATTCTTCATGATACTTATTATGTAGTAGCTCATTTCCATTATGTATTATCAATAGGAGCTGTGTTTGGAATTATAGCAGGATTTATTTATTGATATCCTCTATTTACTGGATTAACATTAAATAATATATGAATAAAAATCCAATTTTTATTAACATTTATTGGTGTTAATTTAACATTTTTTCCTCAACATTTTTTAGGGTTAAATGGTATACCTCGTCGATACTCAGATTTTCCTGATGCATTTTTAACATGAAATATTCTATCTTCTTTAGGATCAATTATTTCATTTATTAGAGTTATTTACTTTTTATTTATTATTTGAGAAAGAATATCTTCTAAACGACAAATTTTATTTTCTTCAAATATAAATTCTTCTATTGAATGAAAACAAATAATACCTCCCTCAGAACATAGATATCAAGATTTACCTATTTCATTTAAATAATAATAATATTTTATAAAATCTATAATGACAGAATAATGTAATGGATTTAAACCCCAATAATAAAGATATTTTTATCTTTTTATAGAAATTACAACATGAACTATATTTAATTTCCAAGATGCAGCATCTCCTATTATAGAACAATTAATTTTTTTTCATGATCATGCAATAATAATTTTAATTATAATTATAACATCAATTTTATATTTAATAATAAATTTAATTAAAAATAAATTTATTAATAAAAACTTATTAAATCAACAAAACTTAGAAATTATTTGAACTATTATTCCAATAATTATTTTAATTTTTATTGCAATTCCTTCAATTCATCTATTATATTTAAATGATGAAATCAATTATCCTTTATTAACAATTAAAATTATAGGTCATCAATGATACTGAAGATACGAATATACTGATTTTAAAAATATTGAATTTGATTCATATATAAATCAAATAATTTCATTTAATTTAAATTCTTTTCGATTATTAGATGTAGATAATAATATAATTATTCCCATAAATACAAAAATACGAATTTTAGTATCATCTACAGATGTAATTCACTCATGAACAATTCCATCATTAGGAAAAAAAATTGATGCAATTCCTGGACGATTAAATCAACTAAGATTAATAATTAAACGCCCAGGAATCTTTTTTGGACAATGTTCAGAAATTTGTGGAACAAATCATAGCTTTATACCAATTACAATTGAAAGAACTTCAATAAATTTATTTCTAAAATGGATTAATTCATTTTAATTTATTACTATATATATATATATATATATATAAATTTATTCATTAAGTGGCTGAAAACAAGCAATGATCTCTTAAATCATATTATAATAAATTAGTAAATATTCTTAATGAAAGAATTAGTTTAAAAAACATTAGAATGTCAAACTAAAAATATTATTTATTTAATATTCTTTTATTCCCCAAATAAATCCTATAAATTGAATTTTTCTTTTATTTTATTTTATTATTATTTTTATAAATTTTAATGTTATAAATTACTATAATTTTATTATATTTAAAAAAAAATCATTAAAAGTAAAAATAATTAAAATAAAAAAAATATTATGATTATGATAATAAATCTTTTCTCAATTTTTGATCCTTTATCAAGAATCTTTAATTTTTCATTAAATTGAATAAGAACATTTTTAGGATTGTTATTTATTCCTCAATCATTTTGATTTATCCCTCCTCGAATTAATATAATTATTAATAATATTTTAATTTATCTTCATTATGAATTAAAACTATTATTAGGAACAAATTCTCATAAAGGAAGAACTTTAATTTTTTTGTCCCTATTTATAATAATTTTTTTTAATAATTTTATAGGATTATTTCCTTATATTTTTACAAGATCTAGACATTTATCATTTAGATTATCTTTAGCTTTTCCTCTTTGATTAAGATTTATTATATTTGGTTGAATTAATAACTATAATCATATATTCACTCATCTTGTTCCCCAAAATACACCATCTTTACTAATACCATTTATAGTACTAATTGAAACAATTAGAAATTTAATCCGAGCTTTAACCCTATCTATTCGATTAACTGCAAATATAATTGCAGGTCATCTTCTAGTAACATTATTAAGAAGAACAAATATTAATTTAAGATTTTATTTAACATTAATTTTAATTATTATTCAAATTTTATTATTAACCTTAGAATGAGCTGTTGCTATCATTCAATCTTATGTATTTATAGTTTTAAGAACTTTATATTCTAGAGAAGTAAATTAATGTCAAAAAAAAATCATTCTTTTCATTTAGTAGATTATAGACCATGACCTTTATTAGGAGCTTTAAGAACATTAATTATAATATCAGGATCAATTAAATGATTTCATTTTAAAGATAATAATTTATTTTTATTAGGATTTATAATTATTTTAATTATTATATTTCAATGATGACGAGATATCATTCGAGAAAGAACATTTTTAGGAATTCATACTTTTTCTGTAATTAATGGAATACGATGAGGAATAATTTTATTTATTACATCTGAAGTATTTTTTTTTATTTCATTTTTTTGAGCATTTTTTCATAGATCTCTATCACCATCAATTGAAATTGGAGGAATTTGACCTCCTAAAGGAATTCAACCTTTTAATCCTATAAATATTCCATTATTAAATACAATAATTTTAATTTCATCTGGAGCAACAATTACTTGATCACATAATAGAATTATAAATATAAACTTTAAAGAAACTTTTATTAGTTTATTTATAACTGTAATTTTAGGAATTTTATTTTCTTTAATACAAATATTCGAATATTTAGAAGCTCCATTTACTATAGCAGATTCAATTTATGGCTCAACTTTTTTTATAGCCACAGGATTTCATGGAATTCATGTTCTAATTGGAACAACTTTCTTATTAATTAATTTAATTCGATTTTCAAAAAATCATTTTTCAATAATTCATCATTTCGGATTTGAAGCATCAATTTGATATTGACATTTTGTTGATGTAGTATGATTATTTTTATATATCTCTATTTATTGATGAAGAAATTAATTTTTATTTATATAATATAAATAAGTATAATTGATTTCCAATCAAATAGTCTAAAATTTTAGTATAAATAATATTTTTAATTTTTTCAATAATAATAATTTTATGAATAATTTCTAATTTTATTATATTTTTAGCTTCAATTATTTCAAAAAAATCATTTTTTGACCGAGAGAAAAATTCACCATTTGAATGTGGATTTGACCCAAAAAGAAAATCTCGTTTACCATTTTCTATACGATTTTTTTTAATTTCAGTAATTTTTTTAATTTTTGATGTAGAAATTGCTTTAATATTACCAATAACTTTTATTATTAACATTTCAAATATTTTACCATGATTATTTATTTCTATTTATTTCTTAATTATTTTATTAATAGGCCTATATTACGAATGAAATTTTGGAGCATTAAATTGATTAAAATAATTAATTAAATTTATTTAAGGATAATAGTTAAAAATAACATTTGATTTGCATTCAAAAATTATTAATAAACTACTTAATTTATCTTAATTTTTATAATTAAAATTTATTTATATATATATATATATATATATATATACATTTATTCATATAAATTATTAATTGAAACTAAAAATTAGTATATTATTGTTAATAATATTTATGAAAAAATAAATTTTCCAATTAAAGAAATATGAAGTTCAAATTTAAGCTTCTAACTTTAAATTTAAACGATTAAATTTCGTTTATATTTCTTATAAAAATTTATATAGTTTAAAAAAAACATTACATTTTCAATGTAAAATTAAATATTTTATTTTATAATTAAGTTTGAGTTAAAATATTAACCTTAATATCAGGCCGAAACTGATCACAATAATTTGTTTCAAACATAAAATTTTGTTTAAAGATAGATTCTATCATTTTTTTATCTTCAATAAAAAACTTTATTTTTAAGCTATTTAAACAATTTTTTTTTATAATTAATTTATAATTTTAAAAAATATAAATATCATCAAAATATAATTAATAAAAAAAATAAATTTAATAATGAATTTAAATAAAATATTAATATATCTATTAAAGAAGAACTTAATTTTAAATAAAAAATTATTTTTTGTCCAATTAATATTTCTGTTCAACTATTATCTAAATAAAATAAAGTTTTTCTTAAAATTAAAATATTTTTTACTATTCCATTTATTGAAATAATTGGTAAAAATCATATTATTCTAAAAAATAATATTATAAATATTCTATTTTTTAGAATAATAAAATTTATTTTATAAAAAAAATTTCCTAAAAATATTCCTATAATAATTAAAATTAAAGGAAAAATTTTTAAATAAAAAGGTAAAATTACAGTTAAAGGAACAGGAAAAATAATTCATCTAAAAATTCTACCTCTAATAATAACTATTATTATTAATAAAATTACTCTTTTATTTAATTCTCAAGAATATTCATTCAAAAAATTTGTAGATAAAAAATTAAATTCATTAAATATTAAATAATAAATTAAACGAAATGTATAACTTACTGTTAATAATGTAGAAATTATTAATATAATTATAATTAAATTATTATAATTTATTAAAAAAATCATTTCTAAAATTAAATCCTTTGAATAAAATCCTGATAAAAAAGGAAAACCACATAAAGCTAAATTTGAAAAATTAAAACATAAAGAAATAAAAGGTATCTGTTTTCTTATAGATCCTATATAACGAATATCTTGAAAATTTATTAAATTATGAATATAAATTCCAGCACATAAAAATATTAAAGACTTAAATAATGCATGTATTAAAAGATGAAAAAAAGCTAAATTTGTATAACCTAATAATAATGTTCTAATTATTAATCCTAATTGTCTTAAAGTAGAAAGAGCAATAATTTTTTTTAAATCATATTCAAAATTAGCATTTAATCCTGATATAAATATTGTTAATAATGATAATAATAAAAATCATTTTCTAATAAATTCAATTTTTATTAATAAATTTTCAAATCGAATTATTAGATAAACTCCAGCTGTTACTAAAGTAGAAGAATGAACTAAAGAAGACACAGGGGTAGGTGCAGCTATAGCAGCCGGTAATCAAGAAGAAAATGGAATTTGAGCTCTTTTTGTAAAAGAAGCTAATCTAATAAAAATTATAATTAGTATTATTTCATAATTTATATATATAAATTCTAAATAAAATATATATCTTCATCTTCCAAAATTTATTATTCAAGAAATTGAAATTAATAAAAATACATCTCCAATTCGATTTGATAAAACTGTTAATATTCCTGCATTAAAAGATTTAATATTTTGATAATAAATTACTAAACAATAAGAAACTAAGCCTAATCCATCTCATCCTAATAAAATTCTAATTATATTAGGACTAATAATTAATAAAACTATAGATAAAACAAATATAATAATTAAAAAAATAAATCGATTAATTATTAAATCTCCTTCTATATAAAATTTTCTATAATAAATTACAAATGAAGAAATAAAAAACACAACTCTTAAAAAAATTATTGCTATTCAATCTAAAAAAATTACTATAATAATATTTGATGAATTTAAATAAAAAATATTATATTCAAAAAAATATATTAAATTATTTATTAAAAAATATATTCTTCTAATAAACCTAATAAATCTTAATAAAATCAATTTTATTATAAAAATATTAATTAATAAAATTATTTAAGATAAATATAAATTTATATCAATGACACCACAAATCACTATTTTAATTAAAATACTTAAATATTTTCATAAAATAAATATTTCATTATTTAAAATTAATAGATTTAAAGGAATTCAATGTAAAATTAATAATAAAAATTCTCGAATATAACCTTGAGTAATTGAATATAAATTTATTATTAATTTTCCATGCTGAGTAAAAGAATATAAATATAAAGAATAAGAAGCTCTAAAAAATAATAAAAATATAATCAAATATATTCTTAATCAACTTCATCTAATTACACTATTAATTAGTATAATTTCTCCTAATAAATTTAAAGAAGGAGGGGCAGATATATTTGAAGAACATAATAAAAATCATCATAAACTTATTCTAGGTATAAAATTAATTAATCCCTTATTAATTAAAATTCTTCGTCTTCCTAATCGCTCATATATAATATTTACTAAACAAAATAAACCTGATGAACATAAACCATGTGAAATTATTAATAAAAATGATCCACCTACCCCTCAATTTAATATTGTAAATATACCACATATTAATAATCTTATATGGGATACAGATGAATAAGCTACTAAAGATTTTAAATCAATCTGAAATAAACAAATTAATCTAATTATTAATCCTCCAACTAAATTAATTCTTTCTAATAAAAAATTATATTTATTTCCCAAATTAATTAAAAGAATTAATAAACGTAATAGTCCATATCCCCCTAATTTTAGTATAACTCCTGCTAAAATTATTGAACCTGAAACAGGAGCTTCTACATGAGCTTTTGGTAATCACAAATGAACAAAAAATATAGGTATTTTTACTAAAAAAGCTAAAATCATAAAAATATATAAATAAATTCTAGTTATAAAAAACAATTTTTCTGAAAAAATAATAAATCTTAAAGTATAAAAATTTAAATAAATATAAAAAATTATTAATAATAAAGGTAAAGAAGCAAAAATTGTATAAAATAATAAGTATATCCTAGCTTGAATTCGATCTAATTGTAATCCTCATCCCATAATTAAAAATAATACCGGAATTAAACTACATTCAAAAAATAAATAAAATATTAATAAATCTTTAACTCTAAAAGTTAAAAATAAAAATAATATTAAAATTAAAATTAAAAAAATAAATAATTTTCTATATAAATTTTTATTATAAATTATTCATCTTGATAAATATATTATTGAACAAATTCAAAATCTTAATAAGATTATACCAAATGATAATAAGTCATATCCCATATAATAGCTCAAATTATTTCATTGATAATTTAATTTTCCTAAAATCATAAAAATATATCTACCAAAAAATAAATAAAATTGAATTAATCTAAATTTATTTAAAAATCTTAAAGGTATTATAAATATTAAATATAAAATAAATTTTATCATTATAAAATTCTTAAAACCTGAAAATTATCATTTCCATAAACTCGAACTATAATAATTAAAATTGATAAACCTAATACACCTTCACATACTCTAAAAACTAAAAATATTATTCTAAAAAATAATTCTATTATAAAAAAATTTAAATATATAATTAAAGAAAAATAAATAATTAATATAATAAATTCTAATCTTAATAAAATTATTAATAAATGAAATCGATTTATACATAAACTTATAAATCTTATAAAAAATATTAATAAAATAAAATAATTTAAATTTTTTAATATAAAAATAAGTTTTAATAGTTTATTTTTAAAATATTGATTTTGTAAATCAAAGAAAAATATTTTTATTTTTAAAACTTCAGAAAAAGAAAATTTTTCCTATCATTAATTTCCAAAATTAATATTTTTAATTAAAATATTTTCTGTATAATAAAATTTATATTATTAAATATTACTATTATAAATTCTTTTTTATTAACATTAATAAAAAATCCTTTCTCTTTTGGATTAACTCTATTAATTCAAACATTATTAATTTCTTTATCTTCAAGAATAATAAGACCTAGATCTTGATATTCATATATATTATTTTTAACAATAATTGGAGGTATATTAATTTTATTTATTTATATATCAAGTTTATCTTCAAACCAAAAATTTTTTTTTAATAAATTTATCTTAATTTATTATTTAATATTTATATTAATTTTTATATGATTAATAAAATATATATATATATATTTAAATTTTCAAAATGAAAATTTATACTTAAATTATGAAATTAAAAATAATTTTTTTATAAAAATATCATTAAATAAATTATATAATTATCCTACAAATCAAATTATATTAATTTTAATTAATTATCTTTTACTAACAATATTTATTGTAGTAAAAATTACTAATATTAAAATAGGATCACTACGAAAAAAAAATTAATGAATAAACCTTTTTATAATTATAATAAATTAATAAAAATTTTTAATAATTCATTAATTAAATTACCAACTCCTAGAAATATTTCAACTTTATGAAATTTTGGATCTTTACTTGGATTATGTCTTTTAATTCAAATAATTACAGGAATTTTTTTAGCAATACATTATACACCAAATATCAATATAGCATTCTCAAGAATTATTCATATTTATCGAGATATTAATAATGGATGATTAATAAAATATATTCATGCAAATGGTGCATCATTTTTTTTTTTAATAATTTATTTACATATTGGACGAGGACTATATTATGGTTCATTTAATTTTAAAAAAACTTGAATTATTGGAATTATTATATTATTTTTAGTTATAGCAACAGCTTTCTTAGGATATGTTTTACCATGAGGTCAAATATCATTTTGAGGAGCCACAGTTATTACAAATTTATTATCTGCTATTCCATATATTGGAACAAATTTAGTTCAATGATTATGAGGAGGTTTTTCTATTGATAATGCAACTTTAAATCGATTTTTTACATTTCATTTTTTTATCCCTTTTATTATTACAGCATTTACTTTTATTCATTTAATATTATTACATAATACAGGATCTAGAAATCCTTTAGGAACAAATAGAAATTTAGATAAAATTCCTTTTCATCCCTATTTTACATTTAAAGATATTATTGGATTTATTATTATATTAACTTTATTAACATTACTTTTATTAATTTGCCCAAACTATCTAAGAGATCCAGATAATTTTACTCAAGCAAATCCATTAATTACTCCTTCCCATATTAAACCAGAATGATATTTTCTCTTTGCATATGCTATTTTACGTTCAATTCCTAATAAATTAGGAGGAGTAATTGCTTTAATTTCATCTATTATAATTTTTATAATAATACCATTATTCAATAAAATAAAATTTAAAAGAATATTTTTTTATCCATTAAATCAATTTTTATTTTGAATATTTATTATAATTATTATTTTATTAACTTGAATTGGTATAAGACCTGTTGAATCACCTTATATTATTATTGGACAATTTTTAACAATTAATTATTTTATTTATTTCCTTATTAATAATTTATTATTTAAAATATGAGATAATTTATTATAAAATCAATGAACTTGAATAAGTTTATGTTTTGAAAACATATAATAAAAGTTTAAATCTTTTATTGATTTTAATAATATTAATATAAAAATAAATTATAATTAATTAAATTAAAATTATGTAAAAAAATATTTTTATTCCCAAAAAAAATAACAAATAATTTAAAGAAATAGGTAAAAATCTTTTTCAAGTTAAACTTATTAATTTATCATATCGAAATCGAGGTAAAGTCCCTCGAATTAAAATAAAAATAAAAGAAATTAATGTTAAATTAAAATAATAAATTAAAGAAAATAAATTTCCACCTAAAAATATTAATCTAAATACTATTCTTATTAATAAAATTCTTAAATATTCAGCCATAAAAATTAATGCAAATCCTCCTCTTCCATATTCTACATTAAACCCTGAAACTAATTCAGATTCACCTTCAGCAAAATCAAATGGAGTACGATTTGTTTCTGCTAAACTAATAATTAATCAAATTATTCTTAAAGGCATTATAATAAATAATATTCAAATAATTTTTTGAAAATAATAAAATTCTAAAAATCTATAATTTTCAATTATAAAAATAAAGGATAATAAAATTATTACTATTCTCACTTCATAAGAAATTGTTTGAGCAACTGAACGTAAACCCCCTAATAAAGAATATTTTGAATTTGAGGCTCAACCAGAAATTATAATTCTATAAACTCCTATTCTCAAACAACATAAAAAAAATAAAATTCTTAAATTAAATGAACAAATATTAGTAAAATAAGGTATAATTATTCAAGAAGAAATTACTAAAAATAATCTAAAAATAGGAGAAATATAATAAGGAAGATAATTAGAAACTAAAGGAAAAACTTGTTCCTTAGAAAATAATTTAATTACATCACAAAAAGGTTGTAAAAATCCTAATAATCTAACTTTATTAGGACCTTTACGAATTTGAATATAACCTAATAATTTTCGTTCTATTAATGTTAAAAAAGCAACTCCAATTAATATTATAATTATTAATATTAAAAATCTTAAAAAAAATAATTTTAATTCTATATTTATAAATATTACTATTTGTATAAATTAATTATACATAAATAAATTCTAAATTTATTACATATTTCTGTCAAAATAGTATTAAATTAATCATATTAATAAAATTCATATAAATTTTATTTATAAATTATTATAAAATTTTAATCCTTTCGTACTAAAAATTTTTATTTATTTTAAGGATAGAAACCAACCTGGCTCACGCCGGTCTGAACTCAGATCATGTAAAATTTTAAAGGTCGAACAGACCTAAATTTTAAGCTTCTGCACCTAAATTAAATTTTAATCCAACATCGAGGTCGCAATCTTTTTTATTGATAAGAACTCTAAAAAAAATAACGCTGTTATCCCTAAGGTAATTTAAACTAATAATCTAAATTTAGGATCAAAAATTCATTAATTTATGATTTTAAAATAAAAAAGTTTATTAAATTTTTTTATCACCCCAATAAAATAAATTATAAATTATAATAAAAAATTAAATTAAATATAATTTATAATTTATAAAATTCTATAGGGTCTTCTCGTCCTCTAAATTTATTTAAGCTTTTTAACTTAAAAATTAAATTTAATAAATATTTAATTTAAGACAGTATATATCTCATTCAATCATTCATTCTAGCCTTTAATTAAAAGACTATTTATTATGCTACCTTTGCACAGTCAAAATACTGCGGCCATTTAAATTTTATTATTCATTGAGCAGATTAGACCTTAAATTTTTTTCAAAAGGACATGTTTTTGTTAAACAGGTGAATATAATTATTTTGCCGAATTCCTAAAATTAACCTTTCAATTAATTAATATAATCAACAAAAAAAATTTACTAATTTTAACATTATTATTAATTATAAATTATTAATATTCACATTTTAATAAAAAATTAAATTAATAAAAATTATATATTAAATTTTAATTAAATTATAACATTTTTATAATAAAATCTATTTCTAAGACTATTTAATTAATTTTTTTATTATTATTATAAAAATTTATTATAAAGCTAATCCCTTATAATATTAATATTATATAAAAATTATAATTAAATTAATTAATTTAATATAATATCTGAATTAAATTCATTTATTAAAAAACTAGATATATTTAAAATTGAATAACATTTCATTTCCATTTTAATATTAAAAATATTTTTACTACAATAAAAATTATATTAAAATAAATCTTTTAAATTCGAGAAAAATATTATAAATATAATTTATTTATTAAACCCTGATACACAAGGTACAATAAATTAAATTTACTTTTATATAAATTATTTATATTAAATCAATAATTTCTTTTACAATACTAATAAACTATAATAAAAAAAATTTTATCTTTTAAAAATACTAAAACAATTTTAATTTTAAAAATATTTTTATTAAATAAATAATTTTAAATAATAAATTAATAATTTTTAAACTTCAAATTAAGTTGATTTAACAACTTATATTTTATTGTAAATAAAATATTTTATAAAAAATTAATTTGTAAATATATATATATATATATATATATATAAATTAAATTAAATTAAAATATAACATAAAATTTATAAAAAAAATTTATTTTAATTTTTTAAATTTATTCTAGAAACACTTTCCAGTAATTCTACTTTGTTACGACTTATCTCATCTTAAAATGAGAGCGACGGGCAATATGTACATATTTAATTCTTAATTCAAAAAAATATAATATTTTTTTTTACTATTAAATCCAATTTTAATTAATTATTGCAAATTAATATCCATCATAAATAAATTTTATTGTAACTCATCTTAACTTTAATATAAACTACATAAAGATCTGAAATAAATAAATATTTTTATTTAAGAAAATTAATTTTCTTAAAAAATTTTCTGATAACGACAATAAATAAATTTTTAATTAAAGTAAGGTATCTTGCGGATTATCACTTAAAAAACAAGTTCCCCTAATTAGTTTTAAATACCGCCAATTTTTTTAAATTTAAAGATCATAACTATTAATCCCCTAAAATTTTTTACATTTAAAATAATAGGGTATCTAATCCTAGTTTATTAATTAAATTTCTTAATATTAAATATAAATAACTTTTTTATTTAAAAATAAAAAATTTCACTTAATTTATTTTTCTTTAATTAAATTTTATATTTTTTTTTTAAATTAAATTATAAATAAATATTTACTTACATAAAATGTTTAACCGCAGTTGCTGGCACATTTTTTACCTATATTAATTATTAATAATAATTCTAAATTTCTTTAATTATTAAAATTAAATACTACAAATAATTTTATATAAATTTATATATATATATATATATATATATATATATATTATAAATATAAATAATTAATTTTTAATCAATTATTAATTCTCACAAAAATTTATATGCAATATATTAATAACATAAATAAAAAAGCCAAAATCAAACTTTTTTATTTAAAAATTTATAATGATTTTAAAATTCATTAATAAATTTAAATAAAAATAAAAATTAATATTTAAATTTAAATAATGTTTTCCTTTTAAATTTTATTATAATAAGTTTTTATTTATTTTTTTATATATATATATATATATATATATATATATATTATTTATTATAAATAAAATTTATTAGATTGCATACTTTTATATTAATTATAAAATTATATTTTTTTAATATATTATAATATTTTTTTAGACGATTTTCATCATTTTTAATCAATTTATTATTATTTTAAATTAAATTCTTATTATATTAACTTATTTTTTTCACCAATTTCATGCCATTTTTAGCAATTTCATCACTTTTTTTTTTAAAAAAAAGTGATGTTTGACACTTTTTTTTTTAAAAAAAAGTGATGTTTTAAGTTGAATATATTAATCTAATTTAAGATTAAACCGTTTAAAAAATTAATACAAGAGCTATGTTTTAAAATAATTAAATAGTTTAATTAATTT